TAGAACCAAAATGGATGGTTTTGTGTCTATTACCAGTTCTTCCTCCTGAGTTGAGACCAATTTATCATATAGATGAGGATAAACTGGTGACCTCGGATATTAATGAAATCTATAGAAGAATTATCTATCGGAATAATACTCTTACAGATCTATTAACAACAAGTATAGCTACGCCAGAAGAATTAATAATATCTCAGGAAAAATTGCTACAAGAAGCAGTGGATGCACTTCTTGATAATGGAATCTGCGGACAACCAATGAGGGATGATCATAACAGAGTTTACAAGTCGCTTTCAGATGTAATTGAAGGCAAAGAAGGAAGAGTTCGCGAGACTCTGCTTGGTAAACGCGTCGATTATTCAGGGCGGTCAGTGATTGTCGTGGGCCCTTCACTTTCATTACATCGATGTGGATTGCCTCGCGAAATAGCAATAGAACTTTTCCAGGCATTTGTAATTCGTGACCTAATTAGAAAACATCTTGCTTCGAACATCGGAGTTGCTAAGAGTCAAATTCGTAAAAAAAAACCGATTGTATGGGAAATACTTCAAGAAATTCTGGATGACCATCCTGTATTGCTGAATAGAGCGCCTACTCTGCATAGATTAGGCATACAGGCATTCCTCCCCATTTTAGTAGAAGGGCGCGCTATTTGTTTACACCCATTAGTTTGTAAGGGCTTCAATGCGGACTTTGACGGGGATCAAATGGCTGTTCATGTGCCTTTATCTTTGGAGGCTCAAGCAGAGGCACGTTTACTTATGTTTTCTCATATGAATCTTTTGTCTCCAACTATTGGAGATCCCATTTCTGCACCAACTCAAGATATGCTTAGTGGACTCTATGTCTTAACGAGTGGAAATCGTCGGGGTATTTGTGTAAATAGGTATAATCCGTGTAATGGTAGAAACTATCAAAATGAAGATAATAACTATAAGTATACAAAAACAAAAGAACCGTTTTTTTGTAACGCCTATGATGCAATTGGAGCTTTTCGGCAAAAACGAATCAATTTAGGTAGTCCTTTGTGGCTGCGGTGGCGACTAGATCAACGCGTTATTGCTGCAAGAGAAGCTCCCATTGAAATTCACTATGAAGCTTTGGGGACCTATTATGAGATTTATGGACACTATCTAATAGTAAAAAGTATAAAAAAAGAAATTCTTTATATATATATTCGAACCACTCTTGGGCATATTTCTCTTTATCGAGAAATAGAAGAAGCCATACAGGGGTTTTGGCAGGGCTGTTGTAATTCTATGCTACCAGCGGGAATTCGAGTCTCGCCGAGTTAACTAGGACTATAAAATTGCGGAATTTCTACGTGAATCAAGATCTAGAAAAGGAAGTTGTCCAATCACTGACTCAAACCCATTGTCAAATTCTACTCAGCGCAATATGGAGGTACTGATGGCAGAACGGCCCACTCAGGTCTTTCACAATAAAGTGATAGACGGAACTGCCATGAAACGACTTATTAGTCGATTTATTGATCACTATGGAATCGGATATACATCACATATCCTGGATCAAGTAAAGACTCTGGGTTTCCGACAAGCTACCGCCGCATCCATTTCATTAGGAATTGATGATCTTTTAACAATACCTTCTAAAAGATGGCTAGTTCAAGACGCTGAACAACAAAGTTTTATTTTGGAAAAACACCATCATTATGGGAATGTACACGCGGTAGAAAAATTACGTCAATCGATCGAGATCTGGTATGCCACAAGTGAATATTTGCGACAAGAAATGAATCCTAATTTTCGGATGACCGATCCTTTTAATCCAGTCCATATAATGTCTTTTTCGGGAGCCAGAGGAAATGCATCTCAGGTACATCAATTAGTAGGTATGAGAGGATTAATGTCGGATCCCCAAGGTCAAATGATTGATTTACCCATTCAAAGCAATTTACGCGAAGGACTCTCTTTAACAGAATATATTATTTCTTGCTACGGAGCCCGTAAAGGAGTTGTGGATACCGCTATCCGAACATCAGATGCAGGATACCTCACGCGCAGACTTGTTGAAGTAGTTCAACACATTGTTGTACGTCGAACAGATTGTGGCACCGTCCGAGGTATTTCTGTAAGTCCTCGAAATGGAATGATGACCGACAGGATTTTTATCCAAACATTAATTGGGCGTGTATTAGCGGATCATATATATATAGGTTCGCGATGCATTGCTACTAGAAATCAAGATATTGGGGTTGGACTTGTTAATAGATTCATAACTTTTAGAGCACAACCAATCTCTATTCGAACCCCCTTTACTTGTAGGAGTACATCTTGGATTTGTCAACTATGCTATGGCCGAAGCCCAGCTCACGACGACCTGGTCGAATTGGGAGAAGCTGTAGGTATTATTGCAGGTCAATCTATTGGAGAACCAGGTACTCAATTAACATTAAGAACTTTTCATACCGGCGGAGTATTCACAGGGGGTACTGCAGAACATGTCCGAGCCCCTTCTAATGGAAAAATAAAATTCAATGAGGATTTGGTTCATCCGACACGTACACGTCATGGACATCCTGCCTTTCTATGTTCTAGAGACTTGTATGTAACTATTGAAAGTGAAGATATTATACACAATGTGTGTATTCCGCCCAAAAGTTTTCTTTTAGTTCAAAACGATCAATATGTAGAATCAGAACAAGTCATTGCTGAGATTCGCGCGAGAACATCCACTTTGAATTTGAAAGAGAAGGTTCGAAAACATATTTATTCTGACTCAGAAGGCGAAATGCACTGGAATACCGATGTGTACCATGCACCTGAATTTACATATGGTAATATTCATCTCTTACCAAAAACAAGTCATTTATGGATATTATTAGGGGAGCCCTGGAGATCCAGTCCAGGTCCCTGTTCGATCCACAAGGATCAAGATCAAATGAACGCTTATTCTCTTTCTGTTAAGCGAAGATATATTTCTAACCCCTCAGTAACTAATAATCAAGTGAGACACAAATTTTTTAGTTCGTATTTTTCTGGTAAAAATCAAAAAGGAGATAGGATTCCTGATTATTCAGAACTTAATCGAATGACATGTACCAGTCGTTGTAATCTCAGAAATCCGGCCGTTCTCGAGGGGAATTCGGATTTATTGGCAAAGAGGCGAAGAAATAGAGTCATCATCCCACTCGAATCGATTCAAGAGGGCGAGAACCAATTAATACCTTCTTCAGGTATCTCAATTGAAATCCCCCGAAATGGTATTCTCCGTAGAAATAGTATTCTTGCTTATTTCGACGATCCTCGATATATAAGAAAGAGCTCGGGACTTACTAAATATGAGACTAGAGAACTGAATTCAATCGTTAATGAAGAGGAGTTGATTGAGTATCGAGGAGTCAAGGTATTTTGGCCAAAATACCAAAAGGAAGTAAATCCGTTTTTTTTTATTCCCGTGGAAGTCCACATTTTGGCCGAATCTTGTTCCATAATGGTACGGCACAATAGTATTATTGGGATAGATACACAAATCACTTTAAATAGAAGAAGTCGGGTAGGTGGATTGGTCCGAGTGAAGAAAAAAGCAGAAAAAATTAAACTAATAATCTTTTCTGGAGATATCCATTTTCCTGGAAAGACAAACAAGGCATTCCGATTGATACCACCAGGAGGGGGAAAACAAAATTCCAAAGAATACAAAAAATTGAAAAATTGGCTCTATATCCAACGAATGAAACTTTCCAGGTATGAAAAAAAATATTTTGTTTTGGTTCAACCTGTAGTCCCATATAAAAAAACGGATGGTATAAATTTAGGAAGACTTTTCCCACCGGATCTCTTGCAAGAAAGCGACAATCTACAACTTCGAGTTGTCAACTATATCCTTTATTACGACCCAATTCTTGAAATTTGGGACACAAGTATTCAATTAGTTCGGACTTGTTTAGTGTTGAATTGGGACCAAGACAAAAAGATCGAAAAGGCCTGTGCTTCCTTTGTTGAAATAAGGACAAATGGTTTAATTAGAGATTTTCTAAGAATCGACTTAGCGAAGTCACCTATTTTGTATACCGGAAAAAGAAATGATCTGTCGGGTTCAGGATTAATCTCTGAGAATGGATCAGATCGCGCTAATGTCAATCCGTTTTCTTCCATTTATTCCTATTCCAAGGCAAGGATTCAAGAATCCCTTAATCCAAATCAAGGAACTATTCATACGTTATTGAATCGAAATAAGGAATCTCAATCTTTGATAATTTTGTCATCATCCAATTGTTCTCGAACAGGCCCATTCAACGATGTAAAATCTCCCAATGTGATAAAAGAATCAATCAAAGAGGACCCCCTAATTCCAATTAGGAATCCGTTGGGCCCCTTAGGAACAGGCTTTCCAATTTATAATTTTGATTTATTTTCCGATTTAATAACCCATAATCAAATCTTGGTAACTAACTATTTGCAACTTGACAATTTAAAACAGATTTTTCAAATCCTTAAATATTATTTACTGGATGAAAAAGGTAAAATTTATAATCCCTATTCGTGCAGTAACATCATTTTGAATCCATTCAATTTGAATTGGTATTTTCTGCATTACAATTGTTGTGAAGAGACATCTACAATCGTTAGTCTTGGGCAGTTTCTTTGTGAAAATGTATGTATAGCCAAAAAAGGACCGCATTTAAAATCGGGTCAAGTTCTAATTCTTCAAGTTGACTCTGTGGTAATACGATCAGCTAAGCCTTATTTGGCTACTCCAGGAGCAACTGTTCATGGACATTATGGGGAAATCCTTTACGAAGGAGATACATTAGTTACATTTATATATGAAAAATCAAGATCTGGTGATATAACGCAAGGTCTTCCAAAAGTGGAACAGGTGTTAGAAGTGCGTTCGATTGATTCAATATCGATGAATCTCGAAAAGAGGATTGAGACTTGGAACAAATGTATAACAAGAATTCTTGGAATTCCTTGGGCATTCCTGATTGGTGCTGAGCTAACTATAGTGCAAAGTCGTATCTCTTTGGTTAATAA